TTGGATAGAAATCGTGATAATGTATATTCTTTCCTCAAATGTCCTATTGAGGGGTAAAGTATTAAATCTTTTTAAGAAATAAAGTTTTTTATCGGAATATGAAAAAAAAAGGAAAGACCCCTTAACTATTGAAGTTGTTAATAGAACGAATCACACTTTTACCACTAAACTATACCCGCTACATATTCATTATTGGATATAAATGGACCTTTTGTCCAACAAACAAAGTAATTAGACGCAGTCAAGATAGCATCAGAATCATGAAAATTCCAGCATTAACACGTATTTTGTTCCACCGCGGCGCGGAATTGAAAACTTGAAAAAAAAAGAATAGGTGAATAGCAAAAAGTTTAGTCAAATTTCAATAGTGTACTAAAGTTATAAGTATTTTATTTTTTGAAACCTCTCTTCATTTGAACCGTCAGATTTTCTGAATTCGGGTAAATTGGGCCTCAAACTTTCAAGCTTGTCCTTTGCTTTGAACAAGTAAATGATTTCTAGTATCATTTTATAAATATGTGTTTTCTATTTGATATTCTTTCTCTTATCAGATATATTTCTTTTATTTCTTAATACTTCTTTATTATTTCTTCTTAAGACTTCTTAAGTAAATTCTTAAGATGAATAGAATAATGAACTTCAAATTTCATTAGAATGAAATTTGTTTTCCATTAATTAATTTCCTAATTTTATAAATTTTTTAGTTAAGAATAAAAAAAGAAAGACGAAAAATATTAGTAAAATTTAAAAATATTAGTACTATATTAGTATATAGTCTAAATACTATTACTACTGTTACTAGTACTAGAACACTTTTACTATTTTTTACTATTTTTACTAAAAGCTATAAAGACTAAATATTCTCTAATTTAGACTCATTTCTAATTTAGACTCTAAATTACTAGAATATACTAAATATACTAAGAATAGAAATAGAATCTCTAATATAAAATTAGGAAATATATAGAAAATGAAAATATAGAATATATTATAAATTAATTCTTAATTTAATATATTTATATTAATTATATTGATTATTAATTTAGATATAGATAGATATAGATAATTTTTTAAAGAATTTCTAAGATAATCTATCTATTAGAATCTTATTTAATTCCTAATAATTAGGAATGGAAATGAAAATTCCTCTTCTTGTTTAAATAACAATTTTTATTTGTCGGAACAAAAGAAGTACTGGCCCGGCCAGTACTTATACTTAACCAGGCCGGGGAAATGAACCTTTTGTTTTGTACAAAATAAAAGAAGTAAGGTATTCTTTCTATTGGACTATTGGAGAAATCTTTTTCGAATCATTGAAGTAAAATAAAAATTGTTCTCAATCTTGACTTCACGTTTTAAATCACATGATAAATCCCCCATTTGGAATGGGGAGAGATGGCTGAGTGGACTAAAGCGTCGGATTGCTAATCCGTTGTACAAATTATTCGTACCGAGGGTTCGAATCCCTCTCTCTCCGACCCCCCTAATCACTTGAGATTTGAGAATTAGAAGAATTTTCGATCATTCTTTTTTATGAATCTTTTATCTTTATCTAACATCTATTCCATTTCTTTATACATTTACCTATGAAAAAATCAAGTAAAAAGTAAAAACGAATCTCATCTCTTCTTTTATTCTTTTTATTCTTCACGCCCAGGATTACGCCCCGGATCATTAGATAAGAATCCGAAGATGAATAGAGAAACAAAGAATATTACTACTGTGTAAACGAATAGTTTAAGAGTAAGCATTACAAATCTCCAAGATAAGATAAGATCATTTTTTTTAAGGAAATAGATCACCTATTTTACGACACACACTATACACTATTTTGAACACTATTTTGATATGACGCTCTAAAGATGAAAAAAAAAGGAAGTTTTTTTAAAATTTATTTTCACGAATTTCTTTCTAATGTAATAAGATTCATATTTTTCGTTACCAAAAATTTCTTGCCATATCCATATCTATAATTAGGTAATTTTATGGGGTATGGGATCTTATAAAGGAAAGGTTAGAACAAAAGAAATAAGCTGATTAGCTTTTTAAAGAAAAGATAAAGATCATCGCCCCTTCCCTTATTCAATATTCAAATGAAATTTCAATAGAAAATACCAGAATTTTGCTTTTTGAATCGAGGGTTCCTAATGTCCAGACTTATCTGAATCTTATTTATGATCTTATTGATTTTCAGAATCAAATCTCATCTTTTTTTTTATCAAAGAAATTATGAATTGAATAGAGATTGAATTTTTATCGAAAACTTACAGCAGCTTGCCAAACAAAGGCTAAGAGAAAAAAGAGTACAGGGATAACCGGCATAACGTCTACAATTGGATTGAAAAAGGCATAAGCCTCGGGCAATTTGGCGAATAAAAAACTACTCGAATAAAGGGTAGAATTAAGACAGATACAAATTAAACCAAAGATATTAAGCATAACAAATATTCTTTTCTTGTTCTTAAAGTTAAAGATTCAAATTAAATTGAAGAATAAATTATCAGATTGGATTGAGTTGTTTTTCTGAGGGAAAATTTAAAATAAAAAGGCAGATAAAATAAATAAATTCTTATTTTTCTTTGATTTCTCCCCAATCAAGAATCCTTCCTTATATTTTCCAATCAAATAAGAATACAAGGAATTCTATTTTCATACAATATCTTAGTTGAATTATAAGTAATGATCAATTAATCTTTTTGATTCTATATCTATTCTGTTGAATCCTAGGGACAACATGTCCTATATTTCTTTTGGTTGGTTATTGACGAATAACCAATATTTATCTTAGTTTTTCTTAGACCAAATGGAAATGGGGCGTGGCCAAGCGGTAAGGCAACGGGTTTTGGTCCCGTTACTCGGAGGTTCGAATCCTTCCGTCCCAGATCGTTCGCATCAGAAACGAAAGATTCTTCTCGATTGAAATTGAAAATCTCATTCAATAATTTTCTGTTTAATGTTGGATACAATGTTATCCAATCTGAATTCTAAGAATGATTCTTAGAATCCTATTTTTTTTTTTACTTTTTACTAAAGTATTTTTTTCTTAAATATTCTTGATTACTTTCGTTAAGGATTATTTGTTTTATATGATGGAGATGGATGCGAAAAGATCAGAATCCTCGGATTCTGATTTTCTCTTTGATCTTACCTTACATGAGACTTTTTATACTCCATAATAATGAAAACAAAGAAACTTTATTCTCAAACTATCTCTCTGTTTTAAATTAAATGAAAATCAGATTCAATTAGAGATGGTAAAAAAAAAGTAAATCATAATATTCGAATCATAAAATCATATTTCATAAATATAAATAAAAAATGAGAAAATATGAATATATTAAAAATAGGAATATATTAGAATATATTCATACATAAATACATAATTATTACATAAGAATATATATTGTCTATTTGTATATTTTTATTATTAAGAATATCTTATTATTTCAGATTCTCTTATTATTCTATAATTGATTAGAATTGACTATAATTGAATATTTCTTTATGAATATTCAAATGAAATATTTAGTTTAGTATATTATTGAGTATTTAGTTAAAGAAAAACTTTTATCCATTCATGGGGATTTCTTTTTCATTTGAATGAAAGTAAAGCCAAATGCTTTTTTTGAGGTTTCTCATTTTTTTTAAGAAAAAGAGTTTATGATGGACAATCCTGAAAGATCTGTTGAAGATGTAAATAAGTTTGCTTAAAACTGATTTGTTTTTTTTAATGTGATATTATTCATATGAGAAAATATGGGGTAATTTGAAGTGAAACCCTTTCCGGATAAAGACTTAATCTATAAGTATATAAGTGTAGATTCTTATGTATCGGTTCAGCCAATGACTATTCATGATTCCATATTGAATCAATTGCATACGGTTCCAAATTTAAAATAAAATGAGAGGGATGTTATGGTAAAACTTCGTTTGAAACGATGTGGTAGAAAGCAACGTGCGACTTGAAGGACATGATTGGCTGTGGATTCTGACATCCACCATCTTATATACGAATGAAGATGCTCTTGTCTCGACATAATTTGTTCTGCTAGGAACCTGATTTAATTTGTCTTGGGTTGGATACTAATGGTATATAAAGGTATAGCATATGATGGAGCTCGAGCAAAAATGATTGATTCTTTTATCGGGGTAATAATCTAGGGTTAGTTACAATCAATAAGTTAGACCAACTTTGTCAATATATCATCAATATCTAAATATAGATAAAAGGAGAGGTTCAAAATTGAACAAGTTTGAAATGAAAAAAAATCAAATTTGTCGAAATTTTCAAACTGTTTCGATCAAGAGTGTATCACAAAGGAAGAAATCTTTCATATGATTTTTCCCTTTTCCATAGAAAGAACAAAAAACAAAAGGTATGTTGCTGCCTTTTTGAAAAGGAGTAAGGATCACCGAAGTAATGTCTAAACCCAATGATTTAACAAAGTGCAAAGCAAAGACAACAAATTCCGGAACAAGGAAACACTATTTTAACTTGTCTCAACAATTGGATCAGAATGAGTAAAAAAAATAGATCCGAAAATAGACAAAAAAAGAGGTTAGAGACAGCTCAAGAAATTATAAGGATTTCCTTTCGAACTCTTTTAAAAATATCCAACTTGAGTTAGGAGTATAAATGAAATTTATTTTTTTGTAAAGAAGGAAAAAAAAGGCTAAAATTTCAGTCTAATTCTTTATAGATCCATTTATCTTTCTATTTCTATCTATATAGATAGAAATAGAAATTATAGATTCTAGAAATGAGAATCATTTTTTCTTGAGCCGTATGAGGAGAAAACTTCCTATACGTTTCTAGGGGGGCATCTTTTATCTACATCTATCCCAATGAGCCATCTATCGAATCGTTGCAATTGATGTTCGATCCCGAAGAGAAGGAAGAGATCTTCAAAAAGTGGGTTTTTATGATCCGATAAAGAATCAAACTTATTCAAATGTTCCTGCTATCTTATATTTCCTTGAAAAAGGTGCTCAACCCACAGGAACTGTTTCTGATATTTTAAGCAAGGCAGAATTATTTAAAGAATTTCGAGTTTCTTTTGATAAAAAAAGAAAATAAAAACAAGAATCATGAATAAAAAAGGATAGGATAACTAGTACCTATCTTTGTTTAATTCTTTATTCAAAGTTTATTTTTTTCTTGTTCTATTTATACTTATTTTATTCTTATTTTTCTTATTTTTGTGGAACCCCCCAACAAGGGGGGTAATCTTTCTTCTTGTATTTGTATTGTATCTTTCTTTTTTTTATTAAAGAAAGCCTTTCTATCTATACCTTTTCCTTCTTTTTTTTTCCACTCAAAGTTTGATTCTTTATGTTGTGCTAATCCAACACAAATTTCCATATAATTTCTTTAAATTTGTTTGATAAAAAGAAAAAGTCCATTCATATTGACAATGGCGTATCAAACAAATATAATTTGATCGTATCTAAATAGATCTTTTTTATCCCCATTCCCTATTGGCTCTTTCCTTCATTCCTTCACTTTAGTAAAATGGATGATTTTGCTGAATTTTCTTTTTATTTCGATCATATCTACACTTCATATTGATACGGGTTGCTAACTCAACGGTAGAGTACTCGGCTTTTAATTGCGACTATGATCTTTTACACATTTGGATGAAGAAATTCGTCTAGACTATTGGTAGAGTTTATAAGACCGCGACTGATCCTGAAAGGTAATGAATGGAAAAAAGAGCATGTCGTAAAAAGAATATAAAAATCTAAAAAGAATAATCTAATAATAGAAAAACATAGAAAAAGAAGATTTCTTAATACAAATAGAACGAGAATCTTTCTTTTTAGATTTTAGAACATTTTTAAAAAGTTCAGTAAAGTATTTTTGGTCTAGTTAATAAATGGATAGAGCCTTATGGCTCCAATTCAAGTAAGACAAAAAAGCAACGAGCTTTCCTTCTTAATTTGAATGATTACCCGATCAAATTACTAATTATACGTTAAAAATAGATTAGTGCCTGATGTGGGAAAAAGTTCTCTTGTGAGACCCTTGATTCTTTTTTTTATTAATCCTAATTATTCTTTATTGTGGATTGGAGACGGATGTGTATAAAAAATAGTATAGTGATAAAAAAGTATTATTTCCAAAGTCAAAAGAGTGATTGGGTTGCAAAAATAAAAGATTTTTACCCCTTTCTTTTATTGTTATTCTAGCGATATTAACAAGGAAAAGAAAACCAAATTAGATAGTTAGATAGAAAGGGAAAGAAAAAAGATCTGTAGATTGGGCTCTTTGTCTCCGGGGTATATATTCTTTATTTGTTCTTACTTTTCTATAATTCTATAATTTTTTACTTCTTAGATTATCATTATGATTTTTAATCACAGTACAGTATAAAAGTATAAAAAGTATATATTATTTAAAATTTAAAGTAAAAGTATAGACAGTGCATAGTCTATATTAATACTAGACTAGATTATTAGAATTATCTCTTAGAATAATTATTAGAATAATTAGAAGAAGAATATTATTATTCTATTATTATTTTCTTATAAATAGTATTTTACTATAAGAGAAACAATATACTATATACAACATATGCATACGCCGTTCTGACCATATTGCACTATGTAGAATTTCATAACACAAGAAGTGCCTCCCTTTTTTGGTTAAAGTAGAAATGTATTTAAATGACAGAATTACAAGGATATTTAGATTGAAAAAAGAGATATTTCGGCAACAAAACTTCCTATATCCGCTACTCCTTCAGGAGTATATTTACTCACTTGCTCATTATCATAGCTTCAATAGTTTGATTTTTTATGAACCTGTGGAAATTCTCGGTTATGACAATAAATCTAGTTTAGTACTTGTGAAACGTTTAATTACTCGAATGTATCAACAGAAATATTTGATTTCTTCGGTGAAGGATTTTAATCAAAATGGATTTTCGGGGCACAAGAATTCTTTTTCTTATCATTTTTATTCTCAAATGGTATCAGAAGGTTTTGGAGTCATTCTGGAAATTCCATTCTCGTCGCGATTAGTATCTTCCCTTGAAGAAAAAAGACTACCAAAATCTCAGAATTTACGATCTATTCATTCAATATTTCCCTTTTTAGAGGATAAATTATCACATTTAAATTATGTGTCGGATCTATTAATACCCTATCCCATCCATCTGGAAATCTTGGTTCAAATCCTTCAATGCTGGATCAAAGATGTTCCTTCTTTGCATTTATTGCGATTAATTTTCCACGAATATCATAATTTGAATAGTCTCATTACTTCAAAAAAATCCATTTACGTTTTTTCAAAAAGGAAGAAAAGATTCTTTTGGTTCTTACATAATTATTATGTATATGAATGCGAATATCTATTCCTTTTTCTTCGTAAACAGTCTTCTTATTTACGATCAATATCTTTTGGAGTCTTTCTTGAGCGAACACATTTTTATGTAAAAATAGAATATCTTATAGTTGTGTGTTGTAATTATTTTCATAGGATCCTATGGTTCCTCAAAG